TCCCTACCAAAGAAGAGCATCTTATATAGTTGAACGATTTGTTCCTTTTCACTTCACAACAACAAAGAAACTCTTTCTAAATAACCAAGGAAGACGCTTGAGTCTTTAGACTTAGACTCACGCACAACGGCTTCTTATTAACATATAGCGTCTGTAGCGTTAGAAGCCGTTGCTTGTTTTTTAGAATCTTAGGAACACATCTCGATCTCTAAAAAGGATCGAAATGCTATATCAAAGAAATAATCACATAATAAGAATTATGCGAAGTTCTTTCTCTCTTTATTTATGATAATTGGGGGGACGCTCTCTATTTCTTCCCCATCCGCGAGGGAAATTTTCATAGCTCCTCGCTGGAATCTATAAACTCTTATAACTCTTAAGAACTCGAAAGCACCTTATGTAGACTCTAAGGCTACGATCTTTATATGTTTTGGCCACGTCCGTTTCCGCTCCGAAGAAGAAGGTTTGGATCTTTCAATCTTATGTCGTGAGGGATATGACCTATGTTAGGTCCATAAGATACCACAGCTTTTGGTGTTCTATGATTCACCTCCGAATAATGAGTAGGTAGTTCGATCCTTTTTCTTTTTATCTTCCTAGTAAACTTCTGGGGGGATGCGGAGCAATAGGTCGAATTACTATATAAAGAAGAGTTGTCAACTATAGGACTTCTTATTCGAGTAGGAATATTTCGGTTTTTCTCGTTCCTTCTATTCGATAAGAATAGGGATTTTAAATGATACAAATTCCTCTTCATTCTGTTGTGCTCAGCGAAAGAACTACCTAAGCATACTTTTTCGGATCCAAACTTCTTTGTTCTTTCTAAGTATTCTTTTTGCATAGCAGAACGCAACTGGAAATTTGGTGATTTGCCTATTCTTTTTCCGATATAGCTCCTTATTTCTTCACCGCGGGTTCTCGCATCATTTTCTTTAAAAGATATTATATCACCGTGGGAGAGTTTAAAATGAGTAATGTTGACCATTCCATTATTCACACAAATCCTTCGATGACTTATCGGCTGCCTTGCTTGAGGAATAGTTTCACAAAAATGGAGACGAACCGGAATAACGTCCGATCTTGTTTCTGGATTGAGGAGAAAAGGGATATATGAAGTTCGTTTTGTTCCTCTGTGCATCTCTGTGATGGGTAAATTTCCATAAAAAAGGGACAACTTTCGTGTAGTTTGTAATTGGATGTAACTGTTAAGATTTTTTCTCGAATAAATCTTTCTCTTAATAGATCTCTTCTTGTTCCTCAATCTTCCGAGAATACGGCGTTGTATTATTGTAAGTTTTCTGTTCCAAACATTTCCTGAAAGTAGACGACAAGTTTTAAATCTTAATGCAGGCATTTCATATCTCGTTGAATCATTCTTGATTCCACACCGGGGCTATGGGAATCGAACCCAACAATTCTTCCACGACCCCTATTCTCGAACGAACGACCTCCTTTCACTTCACACCAATTCCATCTCGATGAATGGAAGAGAACTTCTTTTTCTACTTACCATAGCCAATAGTAAGTTTATAAAGCGTGAACGTGAGAAGGGAGAAGAAAACTCTTAGAACTCGAAAGCACCTTATGTAGACTCTAGGCTACGATCTTTCGTCTCTTATGATCTTTCTAGTTAGAGAGAAAGATCACTCCTAAAAGCAGCCTTATAACTATACGATACCACCGCATTTTCATCGATAAAAGATCTTATTAGCTTATGAACAAAGTCATTGATAGTCATATTCAATCACCCCTTCACTCTTCTCTTATCTAACGAAAAAGAGAAATCTCCTGTTCAAAAAAAGAAAGAACTGTGAACAGTGAAAACTCCGGATTATCACGTCATTCGTGTTGAAGGCGAAAGCTAGCCTATTAGCTATTCTAGCCTAGGATCGTTGTCGGGAAAGTTCAAACGACGTCCAAGCACCAAAAGGCGAGGTTCCGAGGACGTAACTAGAGTGAATGACCCACACAGCATCGATTGATTTCAGACATCATTCTACGGAATTTTCAGATCTTAAGATCAAGGGGCATAGCAATTCAATAGAAATTAGAAGAGAATGATAAAGAGAATAGTCATTAGATCCGGACATAGCCATTAAAAAAAAACTCTCCTTACTGGAAGATCTTTCCTATGAAGGTGGGAATGACTAGCCAAGGAAAGATGTCCAATTCCATGTCTTAAGCATAGTGACATTTACCAATCCTTAAATCCGGTAATAATAAAGAGACAAAGCGTCTAAGGGAGTTTTCACTGTTCTCCTATCAATCTTCTTTGCATGAGATGAGACCCGGAATAGAGCCTTTTGAGGAAGGATCTTGGCAATGGGGAAAGAGAGAGATGTGGAAGCCTTTTCTCCTACATTGTCCTTATGTTCATAAAGCCCTTCCCCTTCCTCCTCCTGTTTAGAAAGATAGCAGCCATCCAGACTTATGCCGAGAATACGCTGCTAGAATAAGTTGTTTGAGAATAGGGTGTTCAAGCATCTCCTTCTCTCTAAGAAGAGCAATTAGTTAACTACCTGTCCTCTAAGAAGGAAGTAAGCCAACTACCTTATTGTTGGAGTGACTCACATGATTCCAAAGGTGAATCATATAAGCTAGAAAGAATCTTCCTAATGCTCCCATGTCCGAATCCGTACTACTTTATTTTAGTGTTAGGCCATTCTCTCTAGCTGCTGCAGTAGCAGGCACGTATCGAAGGGGAAGAGGAGTCAGCGTAAAGTTACGTAGCCTAACTGTTCGGTTATTCAATCATATCCGATTTGGTCCATTTCGCATAGACCTTTGTTGTTCACGTCTTTGCTACGAGCGTGGGATATGGCAAGGCTGAGCATTGACCATGGCAAGTGAAGGTGAAGACGGCATGAATGACCACCTATTCGGGTTCACTTCTTCTCCTCATGCTTCTGATGGATCTTGAAAAGACGCATCCACCTCTTATAGGCGTCGGGTCCCTCATTCGGATTGAGATTCATCCAAGTCTACCGTAACGGCTGCTAATCCCTCCCTATTTCACTTTTACACCTTTCAAGGGCCTGTTTTTCCATCTATTTGAAATCCTGTCTTGTTCAAGCTATGGAAACTCAGTTTTCAGTATAGCGAATCCACAACTGCCGCAGAAAGAACAGGAGCGGAGCATCTATACTCTCTTCCGCAACTTCCGAAAGAGAGCCACATCAAGAACAAGAGCTGGTACCGAAAGACTGGCAGGAATGTGATATCTATTTTCAACAACACAAGGGTAGAACTTCATGATTTATTCGGTGTTAGCGGTCTTGGGTCAAGGGCGGAGACCCTTACCTAGTGAAGGAAAAAGTGGAGTGAAAGTTGCTTGTTCCTTCGCGCTGGCCTAAAAAAATGGTTTTTATAAATAAAATGGCCAAGCCAACCCAATCCCAGTATTGGAATAAGCAAAGCAAAGAAATTGTGAACCGCCCTGACCAAGTCGTCTTCAAAAATCTTCCAACAGTGATAATAAAAGGGAATCTATCAATTGAAAGGATAGGGGCGGCACAGCCCCCAACCAAGGGAGTGGTTACGTTCAGTATGTCCCCCCTTATTCCCGACATGCTATGGTGCCCGGGGGCTGTCTCGCGAAGATCTTCGATCCGAACCTTCGCATCTACTCTCTCTTAGAGTATGAACCACGCCTTCGCTATCGCCCCTCGCTACTGCTCAATCTCGCTATCGCATTGATTCTTGCAGATTCCAATTCCTTATTAAGATCGATATCTTGTTCCATTAGACCCAGTTCGGTCCGATCAGTTCCATAATATAGCTTGCCCGGACCTGGCTTTCAGTGTTTGGTCGGGCCGGCCGTAATGAATGATCGTTGTTCGGGAACAAAACAATAAGACTTTAGGTTTCGCTATCGCTCTTCGATCCTTCGCTATCGCAAGAATCTAGCGATCGAAGAGCGATGGCTCGGCTGCATCGCGTATTACACCGTATTGCCCGAAGGGGGCATGCTGCAAGAGCGTAGGTGAGTGATAAGCTTAGGAGGCGTGCCCGAAGGGCAGCGGCAGCAGTGTGGTTACAGATGCCGTCGCTAGATTTAGATCTGCAGGCTGGTGGGTACTTTGACTGCCTTGTATCAGGTGAAGAGAAGGGGGTGGTAGGCTTAGTAGGGCTCGAACCTACAATATCACCGTTATGAGCGGTACGTTTCAACCAATTAAACTATAAGCCCCTACGGCCACCTTGTTACGACTTCACACCAGTCTTTGAAGTCATATTATGAACCCCAACTTCCAAAGGCATTTTCGGGGCCTCCTTAAAAAGAACCAAATAATCGTAGAATCACAACAACCACACCGAATGAATCGAGGAACTAAGGACATTTCCAAGACCGATAGCTGCTCCCGAAAAAGTAGAAAGGATATAACTTTAGATAACGAGAATGAGAATCTAGACTTCACAATACAAGAAAGGGGGACTCAATCATCAACTTATTGATTCCATTTGTCTAGGAAAGCTAGCCATTCCTTATTGTGAATACTTTCCGGTTTCAATGCCCGGAGGTCCATCAGCCTGTAAAATTCCTCAATAAGTAAGAATCGGCGCGCTTTATGACTTCTCCAAGTACTAGATTGAAAGTCAGAAAGCATAAAAAGCACATCTTTTCGACTTTGTGCCCACCACCTATAGCAACCTTCTTTTTTATTTCTATTTAAGTAGATATTTCCTCCGAATACTACCTTCCAAGACTCTACATCTTGGCGAAGCTTATTAGTTACTACAATTCTTAGTTCAGGTCCTCGTGGTGGATTTCTCATATTGATACCAATGTGCCCATCAGCATCAAAGAAACCTGCGAACCAATTTGATTGAGCATCTAGTGCAATAGGTTCCATGGGCGGGATATCCAACACTTGACAGACACGATGTAGTTGAAGTAGTCGTGTTTCATGTCGAATATGCCCATTTATACAATTTCTTAGTTTTATCATTCCGGCTTTATTACATAGTTGATAACGAAAAGCTTTTTTATCATTTGATTCCATTGTAATACTGCCACAAAGCATATGTTGTTCGATTTATCGTAGTAGTGGGAGATCTTCGAGTCCCATAGTAATATCAAGAGTAGGATATTTTTGGTTCTTTACTTGCAGGCAACCATCCCCATCGATAATTCCACCCAGCCATTCGCAGAAGGATTTAGGAAATGTTGCTGGGCATGTAGTGGTAGTTTCTGCTGTTCCTACTAGAAATCGATAACGAACCAGAATGGCTTTTATAGGGCCAATTCCATAAATTCTTTTAGAGGCACTTCTGACTTGTGCATTTACAACTGATCTAGCTCCTGAAATATAGAACATTCTTGATCCTTCCTTTTTTTTCTCGGTAAATGCGTTGTCTCCTCTCTGATGATCTTTTCCATAGGGGCGAAAAGCATTATGATGAAAGCTCTGTACTTCTGTACTCTCGCTCCTTCATACTCCTTGTTCCCTTTTTCATAACATTGGAATGCCATGCATTCTTTTCGATCGTGTACTAAGGTACACTTCACACCAACCCAATCTGGACAAAAAAGAAAGTGAAAGCGAGTAGATCTCCAACTTACCTCCTAAAAGCCCTGAGGTTCAGGGCCGCTTTCTTGGAACTCATTCATAGGCACTTTCCATTAGCTAGACTTCACTTTATAAAGAAAAAAAGAGTTTCAGCGTGCAACGGATGAAGGTTAGTATTACTTATTATAAAGCCAATCAACGGCGTTCCATACCGCCTTTATAGTACCCTTGAACCAACCTTCGTCTTAGCCTCTTTTGTTCTTACTAAGTATTCCCCTCGTTCCTTTTATCTTTGACATCTCAATGTTAATCCAATGCACAACAAATCGAATGAAACCTGGCGAATCTCTTACTCTACCCCCTACCCCTATTATTTAGATTAGTTTAGTCATAAAGGAACTAAAGGAAAGCCTTTTGACAACCTTACTAATAGAAAGGGGATGCGCTCGCTCAAGCATGCGAAGAAAGCTCTTCGAGCTTCTCTTATATTATATAATATTATAGAAAGGTTTGTAGAAAAGGGCTTCTTCAAATATCCCATGAAGTAGGGGCTTCAAAGAAAGCTTGTAGTTTAGGGGTGCGCAGGTTTGGAACCCGGCTAGCGCGCAATGGCTCTTTCTCTGATAGAGGCTCGCTTCTTCAAGTTCCGCTTGCTTCTTTTCATTTTGATAGGAGTAGGTGCTTGCTGCTCGTTCGCTGTCTACTAAATGAGCCTTCACTGCCCGCCCGGCCCCTATCTTTAATCTTAAGTAAAGTGAAGTCAAATCAATGAAGTGAACAGCCCAACCTCTTTGTTTGATTTGAAGCCTTGCCAGGAAGCTTCTACTTGTTGAAGCTTTCTTTCCCCTAATTCCGAAACACAAGAATAGACTTGCCTTGTATAGGAAAAAGCTTCTCTTTGATAAGCGGTCATAGGGGAGTTCAGAAAGGATCTGATCGTAGATAGAGACTGAAACCTGTGCGGGGGTAGGGGCGGATGTAGCCAAGTGGATCAAGGCAGTGGATTGTGAATCCACCACGCGCGGGTTCAATCCCCGTCGTTCGCCCATCAATAAATGGACCATTTGTTTCGGAGACACAAGACAAACCTAGAATGAATTCTTTCTGCAAGTCATCTCGAGGCTTTCAAACGCATCCAAGCAATTGGTATCCGATTTCAACATAGAAAGCATAGATTCGCGTCGCCTACTTGCTGAAAGCAAAAATGGAATGGCCGATCATGAATTCTATGACGTTTTTAAGACCTCACTAATCAGCCTTACACTTTTGAGTTCATAATGAATGAACCCCCGGATAAAGACTCGAACTTTCTTTGTGCTTTTTGTAGTACGAAAGGGTGGAGACGGGACGTCAAAAATGCCTTTCTGAACAGCAGCCGTAGCAAGTCCCACTATCAGAGAAATGAAGTGAGAGGGCATGCCTCTAACGAGAGCTGTTTTCAGAATGACTGGAGAAAGGAAGAGGCCTGGAGCAGACCTCCCTCTTTGTGTAGGGCTTGCAATCGGTCTTGTCGCTCGTTCATGTCATTCTGCTGGTCTAGGAGTGGCTCCCCTGCTTCGGGAGTCTCCGCCCTTCTCTTATGGCGCAACTAGACCAGAACGAGCTAGCTGATAGAGCTCTTATGCCTACTTCTACAAGTACGGTATAAAAGATCTTTTTGCATGGGACCTAAGTAACTCCGTTCCGGCCTAATTGTATTAGCTCTAGCCGTAGCGCTTTCTGTTATGATTCCAAGTCTTGCTCCCACTCGTGTTAGTTTCAATGCTTTTTGCTTTATACGTCAGTTTGGCTTGGCCCATTGGCTAGTTCGTAGGCCCCGTCCCCCTTCGTATGGCTAATGAACTCCTCGCTTTAGTCCGTTCTTTTCCTTCTTTGGGCTCGGGTCGATAGTCGCCGTGGTAGTAATGTCCCGGAGCCCGGCTACCGACCCGAGGCGCCGATCGGGAAAGGCATATCATAAAGGGACGTGAAACGTAATTCTAGAAGAGCGTTACCACAACAAAAAAAAATCCGAGTCTTGGCAGTTCAAGTGAAAGTTTATTAGACTAGTACCACTAAGATGGCGGGGAAACTTACTTCCGAGAGAGCTGCTTTCGCCTCGGTAATTACCTAACGAGAGAGATGGTAGTGAGGCAATGAATATTGTCTTTCGATGTAGTTCCAAGTCTTCGATGTCCCTCGGAGACTGACAAGAGTAAGAATGGGTACTAACCTAGTAGTAGAATTCTATTGATGATGAGCGGGCAAAAGCCCCCAGATCCCCCGGTTTGTGAGCCAGGTTCCCCCCTTCTTTTTTCTTGGCACGAGATGCCGTTACACCATACACGGTAGGCGAAAGACCAAGCACAAATCTCGATGATGAAACATTTTGGTATTTCTACATGTGATTCACTGCCGAAAGCTCCTTCTTGTACGCTAGCACTTGAGGGAGGTGGTTCGGCTACCTTTTTCGTCGTGTTTGCCGATGGAACATCAAATAAAAAATTGATTGATCTCTTATTACTATGCCATTGATGAAGATTCATAGCTTGGCAAAAAACCTGAAATCCTACCTTCCGGCATTGCGATAAAGTGTTCACAAAGCAGAGTGAAAGGCACCCCATCGAGAGAGAGGGCAGGGGAAAGACCCGGCCTCTTTTGTTGCTCTTTGTCTTTTGGGTTAGCTCTTCCTGTCCTGACAAACCTTCTTGAGTGAGAATGCTACCGCTACGCCCCAACGAGGAGAAAGTGAGCTCTTTTCTTTTGTAGCTCCTCGCTGCTCTAGTCAGTGTATAACTCCTATTAATGAAGCGCGCAGCACTCCGCGATCTCAGGGCTTGGAAGACCCTTCGCCAAAGGGCGTCGTTGCTACTTTTTGCGTGACTACTGATAGTGATGACCTACTTCACTCCCCGCTACCGAATACTGCTGAGACAAATGGGTCGAAGCAAGGGCGGTGAGGCATGGCCAGAGAGGTGGCGAAGTTCTTGTATGAGGATGTGGTGATTCTATTTTTTTCCCTTTAGAGCTTGTGATTGAGGAACGCATTTGGCATTTTCTTAATGAAGTGATTTTGCATTTAAAAATGCATTACTAGGCTATGAGAGCCTTATAGAGGAATATAATAGTTACAGAAATGCTTTACACTTCTACTATTCTTAGAGCCTTCCGCGAGGAATATAAAGTTGTCGTTTCTGTAACCCTCTACCTCGCCCCGGAAAGTCCCAAAAGCCGGTCTCTCTGTTCGGCGTGCGGTCGAGTTGGCACTCTCGCAGACGTATCTTGGAGAAGGGAGCAATCCCATGGGTAAGGCAACGGGTGGGTCACTACTTCTGTTACTTGTTCGTTTTTCTTGGAATCCGTGAAATTCTATGCGCCGGAACGGAATTTACTGCGGAGCTATATAGAAGGCACTAATAGGTATTAGGGCCAAGCAATTGAAAGGAAGCCCTCGGCGTGTGAGAGGACCCCTTTTCAGTTCCAAACCGGTACCAAGGAAGCCACTAAAAGGTATAGGTGTTCCTACCTATCCACTGACTATAACAATATGTTCTATATGTGTCTGTAGCTTAGCGCAACAAAAAACAGAATCAAACTCTTTTAGTAGCCTATTGCTACTAAGAACACCTTTCGGGGGGAATATAATAAACCTGTGTGAAACCCCAGCAAGCTTCAAGAAAAAAGGGTTAATGAATACATATCAAAAGGTCCCTTTTAAGAAATGAAATAAAACATCATGAACAACTATACCTTAATAGTAGGTAGACTAGGAGTATATCCTAGGGTAAGGTCCACCCGGGTCCACCTCACGGATCGGAGTTGCTTACCTTATAAAGCAGTTATTACGAGAGTATACTACCCTAAAGGGGTATCATGCATTTAAAGTTAGTGTAGGGTCCAGCCCTAATATAGGCTCTTCTGTTAGTAATTCGGCGAGTCGTAGGATTCATTCTGAAAAAAGAAGTCCAAGGGAGGCCCTAATCAAGCCTTTTTTCCGACGCTATACTAGCCTTAATAGAATGAATAAATAAGTATTTAAGAATCCATTTATTCTTAGAAATTGGAGTCGTTTAATGGATATGCAGGGTTCTGAGCTATTCTATAATCTATATACGGGGTCGCTCCTAGCGGAAAACGAATTTGTGGAGCCATACGCTCGATCCTGTGATTATGTGATTATATCGTTAGAGGTCCTGCGTTTATTATACCGCTATGCTTACAATATGGATTCAGACTACATTAAGTTCACCATAGGTTTAGTGGTTGAAACCTCCTCCGGTATATATAGATTAACCGTTGGAAAGGCTATTCCCTTGTTTGATTCGAATGGTAAACCTCTTCCCAAGGCATTAGTATATGATATGATATTGAGAACATTGATGGAATATGCAGGAAGTATAAGGATAGCGTGATACGTTAAGTCTTCATTCGTATATATTACACAGGTGCTAAACCCGGGTTTTATATAGCGCCTCCATCCATCTCCAATTCAGATAGACTATCCCTTATCT